TGCCGAACCAAAAGCCTACGTTGCATTTGCGGGTAAAAGAGTAATTGAACAAACATTGAATAAGACAGTACCCGGGGTTGCACAAGCGGCTGAATATTTATTCCATAAGGGCTTATTCGATCCAATCGTACCACGTAATCCTTTAAAAGGCGTTCTGCGTGAGTTATTTCAGCTCCATGCTTTCTTGCCTTTGAATCGAAAAATGAAATCAAAAATGAAATCAAGGAGAGCCCTATATCCTTAATTTGATTCTTAATTTCATATTTAATAAATTATTTCATTTAATTTCATTTAAAAAATGAAAAATTGGATTATTTGTTCTGTGGTAACCAAGTAGTTATTTAGTTTGTAGGAAGCAAAGTCAAAATTCCAAGAATCTATTTTTCTTTGGTAACATAGGATTAAATTGGAAAAAGAATCATGAGCCCTGATTCCTAATCAGGAAATCTCTATCAAACAAAAAAAAAAGAGCGAATTCTATCTCTTTCTTCCGTGAAATTGGGCAAGGGGGTCCTACATCTTTCTATATCCCTCAAGAATGCCCAGTTTGACTGAGAATCCCTTTTGTCGGATCGTATTATAACGAATTTTTCGCGAAGGGAAAAACTAAAAAAAAAAATGAAAAATAATAAAAAAAGAACATAATAAAAAAACGTGAATTATCATACATATATTGCATGTAGAAAGATGAATAAGCCTATTTATTTACTTCTTTTTTTTTTTTATTTACATATTTACACTTTTGATTTACATTAATTATATTATATATACGTACTTAGTATATTCTAGTCTATTATATACTTTATAGACTTATAATATTTTCTTTTTCTTTCTTTAATATATATTAAAGAAAATATTAGTATATAGACTCTTATATTATAGATTCCTTATTATATCTTAGTATATATACATAATATACTCTTACATTATATAATATACCCTTTATTAGTGTATATACTCACTTAGGTATACTTAGTATAATAGTATAATTATATATGAATTATAAGATATCTTTATAACAGGTTAAAAGATTAATATAACAATAAATAACAGGTACAAATATTAAATCGAGGTACCCATTCTATGACAACTCTCAACAACCTACCCTCTATTTTTGTGCCTTTAGTGGGCTTAGTTTTTCCGGCAATTGCAATGGTTTCTTTATCTCTTCATGTTCAAAAAAACAAAATTTTTTAAATAAGATGGGCAAAATCTTATCTATTTTTTTTTTCAAGACTTACGTGGATCATAGCACGGATATCTATTTAGTAGAATATGGTATAACGTGTGGCTTCTTCCGAGCATAAGCTCGTATGCATGTGTAAACATGATATATGAGTAACTGAATTAGAGCTATTTTCAAATGGATTGGTATCGGGATGAATTTCTTAAATGTAAAGTCAATATATGTATGTGGATATCTATAAGAAATCATATGAAAGGGATGTTCTTATTTTAGTTTAGATCTAGGCAATTCGATGAATTACTCTACTCCTAAAGGTTCACATCATAACAGTGCTGGTTGATGAGGGTTACTTCGGAAACAAAAAAAATGAAAGTCAATTTTTTTTGGTTATTCCAAAATTCCAATAAAATGCAACTAGATCTAGTATAGTATGAGTTGGCGATCAGACCGTATATGGATAGAACTTATAGCGGGGTCTCGAAAAACGAGTAATTTCTGCTGGGCCTTTATCCTTTTTTTAGGTTCATTAGGATTTTTATTGGTTGGAACTTCCAGTTATTTTGGTAGGACTTTTATATCTTTAGTTCCCTCTCAGCAAATCATTTTTTTTCCGCAAGGGATCGTGATGTCTTTCTACGGAATCGCAGGTCTTTTTATTAGTTCCTATTTGTGGTGCACAATTTCGTGGAATGTAGGTAGTGGTTATGATCGATTCGACATAAAAGAAGGAATAGTGTGTATTTTTCGTTGGGGATTTCCTGGAAAAAATCGTCGCATCTTCCTCCGATTCCTTATGAAAGACATTCAGTCCATCAGAATAGAAGTTAAAGAGGGTATTTATGCTCGTCGTGCCCTTTATATGGAAATCAGAGGCCAGGGGTCCATTCCCTTGACTCGTACTGATGAGAATTTGACTCTACGAGAAATTGAGCAAAAAGCTGCCGAATTGGCCTATTTCTTGCGTGTACCAATTGAAGTATTTTGAAACAAGAACTGAAGAATGCCCGCTTTTTTAGCTAGAGGGAAAAAACGAAAACTCAAGAATTCTCTTTTTTCGATAGCATAACTTAACCGAAGTTTCTTCAGAACGCTCATTCGAGCTAAACGCAAACGAACACGGAACAATCATAAAACGAAATTGTTTTTTTTTTTTCGAATTTGAAGTGGACTCTTTCTTATTGTATTTCGGTATTGTTTTTCTGTATTCTTTCGAAATTCATAACCACTTTACTGAATCACAAATAAAAAATAGGGAATAGATTCATGGGCTCTATAACTTTTAATGTAATAGATTTTAATGTAATAGAACCGATGTTTGATAGAAATAGAAACTAGAAAGAAATAGAAAATAGAAAGAAATAGTAGTATATAGTAGTATCGAGTCGACAAATGAGGTGAGTTCATTTAAAAATTCCCAGACGAAAAAATGGCAAAAAAGAAAGCATCCACTTCCCTTATATACCTTTCATTTATAGTATTTTTGCCTTGGTGGATCTCTCTCTCATTTAATAAAGGTCTGGAATCTTGGGTTACTAATTGGTGGCATACTAGACACTCCGAAATTTTTTTGAATGATATTCAAGAAAAAAGTATTCTAAAAAAATTCATAGAATTAGAAGAACTCTCGCTCTTGGACGAAATGATAAAGGAATACCCGGAAACACATTTACCAAAGCCTCACCGCGGAATCTACAAAGAAACGATCCAATTGATCAAGATGCACAATGAGAATCGTATGAATACGGTTTTTCATTTCTCGACAAATATAATATCTTTCGTTATTCTAAGTGGTTATTCTATTCTAGGTAATGAAGAACTTGTTATTCTTAACTCTTGGGTTCAAGAATTCCTATATAACTTAAGCGACACAATAAAAGCTTTTTCTATTCTTTTATTAACGGATTTATGTATAGGATTCCATTCGCCACGCGGTTGGGAACTAATGATTGGCTCTGTCTACAAAGATTTTGGATTTGCTCATAATGATCAAATTATATCGGGTCTTGTTTCTACGTTTCCAGTCATTTTAGATACAATTTTAAAATATTGGATCTTTCGCTATTTAAATCGTGTATCTCCGTCACTTGTAGTCATTTATCATTCAATGAATGACTGAAAAATGATAGACCGATTCAATTATAATGTTTGTTACTTTGTACATAAGCAACTTATTCAAAACTGTACTTATTCTTTCTACCCATATGGGGGCTTCCTTCAATGTTCCAGTAAAATTATTTCAGTAAATAGCAGAATCATAGATAGGGAACTATACTAGCGACTTATCTAATTTTATTGTAGAAATTTTCGGGATCAATGATTGGACCATGCAAACTAGAAATAACTTTTCTTGGATAAAGGAAGAGATTACTCGATCTATTTCCGTCTCGCTCATGATATATATAATAACCCGGGCACCCATTTCAAATGCATATCCCATTTTTGCGCAGCAGGGTTATGAAAATCCACGAGAAGCGACCGGCCGTATTGTATGTGCCAATTGCCATTTAGCCAATAAGCCCGTGGATATCGAGGTTCCACAAGCGGTACTTCCTGATACTGTATTTGAAGCAGTTGTTCGAATTCCTTATGATCTGCAACTGAAACAAGTTCTTGCTAATGGTAAAAAAGGAGCGTTGAACGTAGGGGCTGTTCTTATTTTACCTGAGGGGTTTGAATTAGCCCCTCCCGATCGTATTTCGCCCGAGATTAAAGAAAAGATAGGCAATCTATCTTTTCAGAGCTATCGTCCCACTAAAAAAAATATTCTTGTGATAGGTCCTGTTCCTGGTCAGAAATATAGTGAAATCACCTTTCCTATTCTTTCTCCGGACCCCGCTACTAAGAAAGATGTGCACTTCTTAAAATATCCCATATACGTAGGCGGCAACAGGGGACGGGGTCAGATTTATCCCGACGGAAGCAAGAGTAACAATAATGTTTATAATGCTACAGCGTCGGGTATAGTAAGCAAAATCATACGAAAAGAAAAAGGGGGATACGAAATTACCATAGTGGATGCATCGGATGGACGTCAAGCGGTTGATATTATCCCTCCAGGACCAGAACTTCTTGTTTCAGAGGGAGAATCTATCAAACTTGATCAACCAGTAACGAGCAATCCTAATGTGGGTGGATTTGGTCAGGGGGATGCGGAAATAGTACTTCAAGATCCATTACGTGTCCAAGGACTTTTGCTCTTCTTGGCATCTGTTATTTTGGCACAAATATTTTTGGTTCTTAAAAAGAAACAGTTTGAGAAGGTTCAATTGTCCGAAATGAATTTCTAGATACGCAGATTTATCAACACCAAGCTCTAAAAAGAAGCCCATTTTTGTTGGCTATTATTATTATGTTATGTAATTATGGATGATCAAAAAAATTCTGAAAAGCCTCTTTTTTTTTCTACCCGCGTTCGGGAATTGAATTACTTGTACCGCACTCCTAGTATGTATACTGTGAAGAAGACTATTTGAGTTTACTCCCCTCTTCTTTATTTCTTTGTTTTTTCAATCCAAATGGAAGCGGTATGATTATGTCAATATTGTCAGATTTCAATGTCATAGAATGAATCAATATTTTTCTATTCGATTGGATACTAACAATTAAGAGATAAATAAGCGTAGAATAGAAACCAAAGTATAAAAGAAATGAGAGGACAAAAAGATTCCAGGAGGGATTATTCGTCTTCCTAGTCTTTGACACAAGCAAAGGGCTGGGGACAATTCCTTTTCTTGTGTCGAAATATTACTATTATAATAATTTTTTTTGATCTCATTCGTCATCCTATTCGTAGTTTAAATTTTTTTCTAGGTTT